CCTAATGCCCGAAAGTTGGATAGGGTGGCCTTTACGTAAGGATTATATTGCCCCCAATTTTTATGAAATCCAAGATGCTTATTGAATGATAAAAAAGGAGCCTTAGCTTCTACAACTACAGACCTTCAAGGAATATTTTTAATTCGATTCTTTTTTAGATCAAACAAACAGAAGAATTGAGGTCTCGTTCATAAGATAGCTTGATCTCCAATTTGAAAGATACTTTTTTTTATTTCGTAAAAGCGGAGCCAATAGGATGAACTAAAAAAACGAGTTCTGCATTATGAACTTTGTATCGCGCACATAACTTAGTCAACTTTAGTCACATAACTGGGAATGAATAAATAAGATCGGAAAGCAATAAATGAAATGAGGGGGGGGGTACAATTAAATTTCTATTGTATCTAATGAATCTTGGGGTATTTCTGCCCTTCAACTATAGATATAGAAGATCTAGACCTTTTTTTTACTTGTTTTGTTTAATTCTTTAAAACAGAACTCAGTTAACCTTTCCTTTCGAATATGTATTATGTATAAAGTATTCTACATTCTTTTTGAACGGATGGATCCACAACATGAACAAAAAAAGAGAGGGGGATAAAGGGGTGGTTGCACTTTTTTTACTAAAAATACGTTTAATTTGAAGAATAGAAATAATTAATCCTATGCCAGAAACCAGATTTGAACTGGTGACACGAGGATTTTCAGTCCTCTGCTCTACCAACTGAGCTATCCCGGCCGGTGACATAAGGATTTTCAGTCCTCTGCAACTAAGCTATGTCGACCTTTACTGAAGTATCATCTACTTAATTTTACTAATGGTGACATAAGGATTTTCAGTCCTATGCTCTACCACCTAAGCTATGCAGACCATTACCGAAGTATCATTATCATTTTAATAGATGACTTAGGTCTATGTCAATAAAAAGAAACTCAAAAGTAATAAATTAAAAAAGTTTTGGACCGGGAATTTCTTGGATCTTCTAAGTTTGAAAATGAAAAATGATATAGATTCTAAATCATTCAAATCAATATTTTTTTCTCATTTGTACGTGTATGATATATCCCACAAGACTTGTATATAATCAGAAAATAAATTAGTTTGTAAAAGCGTAGGATGCATGAAAAAAGATAAGAAATTCTTGAATAACTAAAAAAAGGTAAAGTGTCAAACATACTTTTTGGGGAGTAGAGTTGGGGATAGAGGGACTTGAACCCTCACGATTTTAAAAGTCAACGGATTTTCATCTTACTATAAATTTCATTGTTGTCAGTATTGACATGTAGAATGGGACTCTATCTTTATTCTCGTCCGATTAATAAGTTCCACCAAGGATCTATCAGACTATGAAGTGAATCATTTGATCAATGAATATTTGATTTTTTCTTAAACTTCGAATTGATTCACAACATTTCTATTTTGTTTATAAAAAAATAGAAATCGAGATTCAGGTCGTTATTTTTGAGATCGTTTTGTGTTACCTATATTCAGACTTTCTCCTTCATCCTTTTTGAGTTGAAGTTTCGATCGAAGGATTCCTTTATCAACACAAGGTAGTGAACTCCATTTGTTAGAACAGCTTCCATTGAGTCTCTGCACCTATCCCTTTTTTCTCGCTTTCTAAACTCGGGTTTGTTTGCGTAAACAAGGATTTGGCTCAGGATTGCCCATTGTTAATTCCAGGGTTTCTCTGAATTTGAAAGTTATCACTTAGTAGGTTTCCATACCAAGGCTCAATCCAATTAAGTCCGTAGCGTCTACCAATTCCGCCATATCCCCCTTTTTATTAGGATCTCATTATGATGTCTTTCCACTTTTTCTTATGCTGAAACCTTGGAATTCATTACATATAGATACTTATTTCTTTGGTATCTTCTTTCATTTTTTTGAGCCCGACCCATATTGATTTAGTCTAATCAACAAAGATTCTATCATTTTTGTATTTGCAATTCAATATGGTTATATATTACATAACATATATATGTTCTTCCTTTTCTCATATTTGTCTTAAATTTGAAGAAATAGTCGAACGGTCGATTCTTTTTTTTCTTTTACTTTCATGAAAAGAAATTGATAATTTTTATTAAAACTTAGAATTCTACAATGTGCAATGGAAAAAGATTTTAAGTCTACTTCGTAGATTTGAAATTCGAATAATTCTAAAAAATTAGAAAAAAAAGTATAAAATAATAATAGCATGAGGTTAGAACAAAAAAAAACAAGAATTTCAAATCAGATATCATTTAACTAAAAAAAAAAGATTTATGATCTAATTAAGATTTTCTTATTTAGAAACTAATAAAATGAAAATTAGAAAGTCGATATACTGCTATATTCTATTAATTAAGGTTATGTTTTATTTATTTAATGATATATTTATTTGAGCCCGCTTAGCTCAGAGGTTAGAGCATCGCATTTGTAATGCGATGGTCATCGGTTCGATTCCGATAGCCGGCTTTTCCATATTTTTTCGTTTTTTTACATGATTTTTAATGCACTTTCAAAATAAAAGAAGATTGAAAAGACTTCTTTCATCTTTTTCCAAGAGTTACCACCCCATTTATATTATGTCATATAAACTTCCATATAGGAAGATATATTGGGTAAAAGAGTTCGATCTTTGCAAAATAAATAAAGAAAATAAAGAAGAATTTTTGTGATTTATTTGATTTATATATATTGTATATACAATAAAAAAAATCTGTATATTGAGAGAATATATCTTCTTACTCTTTGTATTCCAATAGTTTATTGGAGTGGATTTCACGTCATTTATCATTATTATTTAGTTCAGTTTTAATTTTGTTTAGTTTTGTACAATTTCAATAAAAAAGGAGTCTTTATGTCACGTTACCGAGGGCCTCGTTTTAAAAAAATACGCCGTCTGGGGGCTTTACCGGGACTAACTAGTAAAAGGCCTAAGGCAGGAAGCGATCTTAGAAACCAATCACGCTCCGGAAAAAAATCTCAATATCGTATTCGTTTAGAAGAAAAACAAAAATTGCGTTTTCATTATGGTCTTACAGAACGCCAATTACTTAAATATGTTCGTATCGCCGGAAAAGCCAAGGGGTCAACAGGTCAAGTTTTACTACAATTACTTGAAATGCGTTTGGATAACATCCTTTTTCGATTGGGTATGGCTTTGACTATTCCTCAAGCGCGCCAATTAGTTAACCATGGACATATTTTAGTTAATGGTCGTATAGTTGATATACCAAGTTATCGCTGCAAACCCCGAGATATTATTACAGTGAAGGATGAACAAAACTCTAGAACTTTGGTTCAAAATCTTCTTGATTCATCTGCCCCTGAGGAATTGCCAAACCATCTGACTCTTCACACATTCCAATATGAAGGGTTAGTCAATCAAATAATAGATAGGAAATGCGTCGGTTTGAAAATAAATGAATTGCTTGTCGTAGAATATTACTCTCGACAGACTTAATAAACCTAACTTAAGTAAAAAAAATAACTAAAAACAAGAGTTCGGACAACTCCGCTTTGCCCTCGTTTTTTATAAAAAAAAAAAGGCACGCACAAGGTAAGGGATTTTGTCGGGGAATCTTTTTCCTATTCATGTATCATAGATTGGTAGGGAGATTTGGATCCCTTGTTTGCTCTTCCCAGCATTTTCCATATCAAAAAAATTAGGAATAGAGAATCTATTTCAAAATCAAAACAAGGTAGATTTTTTATCTATTCTTTTTGATTTGATTTGATACATTGTGGTCAATCACGTATGATTGGTGAATTAGTTGAAAGTACGGAAAGAGAGGGATTCGAACCCTCGGTAAACAAAAGTCTACATAACAGTTCCAATGTTACGCCTTCAACCACTCGGCCATCTCTCCGACATCAGGATTATGACTGAGTACCTGGGTGAATAGCGAGTTATTCATCGTTTTTTAGATTATGGTTATATAGATCCCTTTTTTGACCGGAAAAATTGGAATTGGAAGTAGATAGAAGGTTTTTTTTTATGAGTCCGCTTTTATGTGAGTTCGTACTATACAATTCCTTTGTTTGTGAGAAAATTTTCTTACAAAAGAAAAGGTAAAGGAAATAAAAAGAGTTATAGAATGGATTACTACCTATGCCAAGATCGCGTATAAATGGAAATTTTATTGATAAAACCTTTACAATTATAGCCGATATCTTATTACGAGTCATTCCGACAACTTCCGGAGAAAAAGAGGCATTTACTTATTACAGAGATGGTGCGATTTGATTATCATTATTTTTTTTTATTTCTCGCCGATTTGGAATAGAAAGAAAAACGAATATTGAAAAAAAAATCTACGCTTTTGAAGGTGAAGTTTAGAATATAAAAAAAGCAATCCCTTCTGTCATGTATCCACGATTAATGCAGCCTTAGATGCTTCAATTATGAATTCTAGTATTGAGCAAAAGGTTTTTACCTATGGTTCCCGTATTAGAGATCAATCCTACTACACTAATACAATATACGAATAGGAGGCATCGGGGAAGAAGCACTACGCCGAGAAATCAACAACACGAAAACTTTCTTCAAAATGATTCCCTTTCTTTCTTCTTCTTCTTTGGGATTGGGACTAATTAAAATGGTTGGAACAATAAACATCCATCTCGTTCGTACTTTGGATACCCGTATAACCATTGAAGACTGTTGAAGTGACTAATTCCTGGAAATTTAGGGGCGTTGAGAACAAAGAAATTTTTAGAGTTTCCTTTTTTATTTTTATCTAGCATGAACCCACTTGGTAGTAAGAAAAGATCTTTTGCAAGAAGGTTGGCTAGGGATTTCTTGTAAAAACATTAGCCCCGCTTAGTTCATAATGACATCACTTTTTTCCATATATTATTTTCATTATGCACCTAAAGGAGGAGCCGTATGAGATGAAAATCTCACATACGGTTCTGAAACGGAGAATTCGTTAAAGCGAATGACGACCGTAACGGATGTCGGCTCAATCTGAAGGAAATTATGCGGAAGCTTTACAGAATTATTATGAAGCTA